ATTTAGTATTTTTAATATTTGCGAAAAGAAAAAAAAAAGAGATCGTTGGAACAATCCATATTCGTGATGCAACTGTTGTTACATTAGATCCCCCCAAGAGTTCTTTCCTTATGGAATTACAATACAAAACAAAGATGAGATTTTTTATTTTAATATGGAAAGAATATAGAACCTAAAAGGATAATAGAAGTTGCTCTTCTTTGAATCGAGTTGGCCCGAAATCAAATTCAAATTTCAAATAAAGAAATCAAAGAAAAATCAAATGAAAATATTCAATAATTTGAAATATTTTGAAAAAGTCAAGGTTTTCTTTTTTTTTTTTTTAGCGTCCGTCTATAATGACTGATGAATCAAGAACTTTCAATTGGAACTAAACGAATTCTTTAAATTCGTTTTTCTTACCGTCGTATCTGGATTGAGACTTAGGTAAATGTTTTATTCATATATGTAGTAAAAGAACATATCTAATTTAGCTCTTTCATGCCTATTCTAACTAGTTATTTTGGTTTTTTACTGGCTGCTTCAACTATAACCCCAGCTCTATTTATTGGTTTAAACAAGATACGACTTATTTGAAATGAAATAAACAATTTACAAAAATCAAAATCAAAGCCTCTCAGAATATTTCATTTCAGGTATTCTATGGTTCCTTCCCGCGTCAATTGCCAATTCCTGGTCATTGAGATTCACGGATAATTCAGATTAATATTTAGGGATAGATCTTACCTCTCTTTTTATTCCCTAAAATAAATCGAAATGATTGAAGTTTTTCTATTTGGAATCGTCTTAGGTCTAATTCCTATTACTTTAACAGGATTATTTGTAACTGCATATTTACAATACAGGCGCGGTGATCAGTTGGACCTTTGATTGAATAACATCTCTTTTTTTGATTGACCTCCTCCTTGTAGGAGGTCAAATTTAAGTTGCAATTCTACTTTGTTTTGTTAAGTTATTTCATTGTAATTCGACATAACATAAACGGAATCACGCTCTGCAGGATTTGAACCTACGACATCGGGTTTTGGAGACCCGCGTTCTACCGAACTGAACTAAGAGCGCTTTCTTATATCCTATAACAGTAGATACGATTGTAAAGAAGTAAAGAAAAGGATTTTTTTTCCCCCTCGGGGGGTATTGTGTACATATAGTATGTACAAATGAAAGATTATGTCCAAATTTTCCCGATCTTACTCAATGAATCCCTCGTAACTGTCCATAGGAGAAAGAATAGGTAGGGATGACAGGATTTGAACCCGTGACATTTTGTACCCAAAACAAACGCGCTACCAAGCTGCGCTACATCCCTTTTAAAAATTGTTGTACAGTGTCATTGTATAAAATCCATGTCTTGTTTTCCACATCCTTCTTTTTTGCTCTACCTATATAGATAGGTAGAGAATGTTCTTGTCATTCTTTTTTTTAGGGGGCGGCAAAATTTAATCTGCTGGGTCATTGTACATATGCATTTTAGTTAGTAATTCCTAATTCTAATTTCATTTCGAGCAAAAACAAATGATCTTGAACTAAAAGATCGGGTTATCTATGATCTATGTATTAGAATATCGAACTAGGACTATATATGTATTACAATATACAATACAAATAAAGAATTAAAATAAATAAGAAAAAAAATAGAAAATAAAAGAAGAAGGAGGATTTTCAATGCGAGATATAAAAACATATCTCTCAACGGCACCTGTGCTAACCACTCTATGGTTTGGGTCTTTAGCAGGTCTATTGATAGAAATTAATCGTTTATTTCCAGATGCCTTGTCATTCCCCTTTTTCTCATCCTGATTGAATTCTTGTATTGATCTGTGAAGAAATGAAGAAGATTTGAGATACAATTCTACGTAACATGGCTCCAATTTCGCTCCCTTTTTCTTTCCTATCCTAAAAAAAAAGAAAGAGAAAGAAAAAGTGTATCGAACCTCAGTCAAAATACAGTGAATCTACGATAGAATTTGGGGGAAAAGAAATGGAAATGTGGATCCAGTCTAGGGTCAGTTCCACGAGATTCTAACATAGAAAGAAGAAAATACTGAGATTAGGATAGGAATAATTCATAGTTAGAAAAAATTGTATTAATTAATTATTACGATATTCTTAATATTCTTCTATTAATGAATATGACTCTCTTTCTTTATAGTTATAGTAATTAATAGTAATTAGATTTTAGATTATAGTACTTTGAAGTCATTCGAATTCTAATAATTCGAAAAAGAAAATATTTACAAATTCCATTTCTAGTTAGTAACTTTTATTAATATAGATATAGAATCTAGATTCTTTTTTTCTTTTTATTTGGTTCGGATCAAAAAGAAAATGAGGAGAGTTCTAAAGTGAAGTCGATCCAAAATGAAAAGGAGGTTCATGGCCAAGGGTAAAGATATCAGAATTCTAGTGATTTTGGAATGTACCTGTTGTGTTCGAAAGGGTGTCAATAAAGAATCGCCGGGCATTTCTAGATATATTACTCAAAAGAATCGACACAATACACCCAATCGATTAGAATTTCGAAAATTTTGTCGCTATTGTCAAAAGTATACGATTCATGGGGAAATAAAGAAATAGATGGAACAGAATGTGTATGTGATTTTTCCAAGTAGGGGGAAGAGTAAGAACTTTACATCTTAACATATATAATACAAACCAAATCCTATTTTGGTCGAATCTTAAATGAATAAGAAAAAAAAAGAGAATTATATTTTCTAGATTATTTTAGATATAAGGAATAAACAAACAAGGAATAAGCAAACCATGGATAAATCCAAACAACCTTTTCGTAAATCCAAGCGATCTTTTCGCAGGCGTTTACCCCCAATTGGATCGGGGGATCGAATCGATTATAGAAACATGAGTTTAATTAGTCGATTTATTAGTGAACAAGGAAAAATCTTATCTAGACGGACGAATAGGTTGACCTTGAAACAACAACGATTAATTACTATTGCTATAAAACAAGCTCGTATTTTATCTTCGTTACCTTTTCGTAATAATGAGAAACAATTGGAGAGAGTGGAGTCGATCCCTAGAACTACTGGTCCTAGAACCAAAAATAAATAGATATACTCCTCAAAACTCCAATCGGAACTCAAGCTCATATTAATGTTTTGCTCGAAAAAACTAGGATACAGATTCGATTCTTGTATTCTAAAAAAGGAAAAATGGGGAAGAAATCTTTTTTTCTTGAAAGATGTTCGTTTATTCCTACTACTCAAATCTTAATCTCTTTTTCTTCTATCTTCCCGGAGTCCATTCTCCGGGAAATCCTGTTTCAATCATTCTTGTTTCCTTTATAATAGATTCTATTAAGATTCTTTTATTCCTTTATTTGATTTGTATTTTCTTTTTGATTGATGATTTTATTTGAAATAATATCAAAAAAATTCTTATTTGATAGGGCTATTTGCGCAAGTATTTTACGATTCAAAAGCAATTGTCTCTTGTACAGATTGTGGATGAATAGGCTATAACTATAGAATAGTCTATCCTCACGAGTTACCGCATTTATCCGAGTGATCCACAAACGACGAAAATCTCTCTTTTTCCTGCTCCTATCTCGATGAGAGGAAACCAAAGCTCTCATTCTTTGTTGAGTAGTCGTTCGAGTAAGTCTTGAATGAGCCCCTATAAAGGTTGATGCAAATAAACGAATCTTTTTTCGACGTCTCCGAGCTGTATATCCTCGTTTAACTCTGGTCATTGAATCAAATGAAACTTTCTTGAATAACTAATTGATTTCTCTTCTTTCAGTCATCCTTTTCCTCCGGTCGATTAATAACAAAACGGATTCTTCCAATATATAAAATATCAATTCCAATGGCTTTTGCGACTATGACCTTCCCGACCACGATTTTTTCTTTCTTCAAGGTATAGTGGGTTCCCTCGTTTCTATGGCAACTTCTGAAACGGTGAGGTCCTCTCTATACACCGGAGCCTCTTCTTTCATTTCATCGAATTTTCTTGTGAACTTGTATAGTTCACACTCTTTGGCTCTACCCATCCATTTTTCAATTAGAATTCTTTTTTCAATTCTAATTATAAAGTAATAGTCCTTTTCACAACAAAGCTATCCATACAGTGACGGCATTTAATTCTGAAAGTTGGCTAGGTAGCTGACCCTGTTAGTCCGTTTTTTCAAGAATAGGAGCATAACCTTTTTCCTCCGCTTAATGGATAACTATTTGTTACCAATGGAGAATTCCTTCTCATCTCAAACGGAGTGATTGGATTTGCACCAATAGAAACCATAAATTCCTAACATAATTAGGTATATGATAGATCTTCATTTTTAGATAATAGTCAATTAAATGGCCGTCTTCCACTCTATCTATCCTAATTCATTGGTAGTGGTCATTGATACTGGAAAAAATTTTTGCATTTCTTCAAACTCATGATCTGAACTGAACGAGTCGCACATACACCCTAGTACATGTTCCTCGACGCTGAGGACATCCTCGAAGAGCGGGAGATTTCGTGACATTTCTTATTGGCTGTCTTGCGTTTCTAATAAGTTGTTTAATGGTTGGCATGGCGTGTCTATAGAATCTCATTCTAGATAGAATAGAGCGGGTTGGTTTAGATCGATCTTAACCTGATGGTTGATGATTATGAATGATTTCTATTCACACGGAAAATTCGAATTTTTCAATGGATTTCGTATATTTATACGGAATCCCCAGTATTTTCATTTTCTACCGCTACAAGATCAACGATGCCATGAGCTTGGGCTTCTGTTGCTGACATAAAAACATCCCTTTCCATATCTTCGGATATAACCCATAAAGGGTTGCCCGTTCTTTGTACATAAACTTTTGTGAGAGTTTCGCGAAGCTTCAATAGTTCTTCTGCTTCCAGGATAAATTCCCCTGCTTGTGCCTCGTAAAAAGAACTAGCAGGTTGGTGAATCATAACCCTGATGATATTTATATAACATCATGAACGGTTCTTCTATCTATATATCACATGATTGGGTTAAAGTAAGGGGGAATCAAAATAACAAGAAAAGATAGAATTAAACAACCGTACGGGCATCTTTTGTACATTGCATACGGCTCTGCAATGGAATTTATAGAATAAATTCTATCGAAAAGAATAAATAGAACCCATCCGATCCAAATCGTTAAATGATCCATTTACCACCCTTCCTTTCGTAGTAGTAAAAAAGATACTATGATGGTTCTGTTGCTTTATATATTTATCTATTTATCTCGTTTGTGGTTTAGCAGCAATCCCAAAGTTTCTTTTTGATACGATCCAAGAAGGAGAAAATGATTTTTTCCATTTTTTTGACTCTTTCTCTCATAACATAAAAATAAGAAAGAGACTTCTGGTGTGGAAGAATAATGGTTTGTGACGCTGAAATTTACTCTTGCTTGACACATAAAATCAAATTGGGAAGAACCCTTCTTTCATACTACTATCTCGATACAAAATCTCATGTTAGAAAAAAAACAATAATGGTTTGTTCATATCGAACTCGAAGTGCCATGCTATTATTACTTATTCTTTATTTGATTCATATTCGATACAGCGAAGGCATAGTATTCTTTTTTTTTTTCTCAAATAAAAAAACTCATTGGCGCCAAGCGTGAGGGAATGCTAGACGTTTGGTAATTTCTCCTCCGACCAGAATGAAAGATCCCATTGAAGCGGCTAATCCCATACATACTGTATGTACATCCGGTGACACAAATTGCATAGTATCATAAATGGCTATTCCTGGTATTACCCATCCACCTGGAGAATTTATAAACAAATAAAGATCCCTAGTATCATCTTCTATGCTGAGATATACCATGAGACCAACAAGTTGATTCGAGATCTCGCTATCAACCTCTTGGCCTAAAAAAAGTAATCTTTCTCGATGAAGTCGGTTGATTAGGGCAAAATTGTATCCCTGAGGAACCGTACGTGCATCTTTGGATGCATACGGTTCAAAATAATTGCGAAAAAAAATCAATGTGTCGATTCCAGTCCTATTTCTTTTTTTTTTAACATGAGTTTTGCCCTCCTTCCCCTTCCCTATATTCTATAATGTAGAAAATAAAAAAGACTTTTATGAACTTATTGAACTAACTTCTCATTGATGTATTGTTTCATCGAAATTCAAATAACGATGTAATTTTCTTGTTCCTGAATGGGCCCTTTCAATTCTTTTAGGTTCTTGTTCTACTCCGGGGGAATATTTGCCCGAATTCCATTTGCGCATATAGGTCAAATGATTCCAGTACTACTTCTTTTTTTTTTCAATTCATTTCATACCTTTCCCCAAAATATTTGATGTATTCATCATACTACTCCATTGGTAGGCAGTTTGAGATTATCCCTATAGTAAGTCTAAGAATAGCCTATGATACAAGTGGTAATCGTGTAATCATCATATATTCTACATAATAGATTATATTAGAAGATTCTATTATAGTTCTATTATAGTAAGTTCTATTATATTCTATTGAATTACTAATGAATTTCAGAATTTATTAAGAATTTAATGAAATTTATATTCTATTTTTAGATTCTTTAGTTAATATTTCTTATTTATATTACTACATTTACACTCCCATTCTATTACTTTCATTTCCAATTTGGTATTCTCTGAACGGAGCCTGGATACTTTATTTTCTCAGTCCAAGTAAACCATCAATTATATTAATTGATAATATTGATCCCCAATAGGAATTATTGTGCTTCACGCTCCGAATTATTGATGGTTCAATCAATACAATATTGAATATATATATTTATTGGATTGGGCGAAACAGAGAATACTCGATCGGGGGAGATAACGGGGAAATACCATATGACCAATATGTCTGACAAGTCGCACTATACGTCAACCCAAGCTGCATCTTCCTCTCCAGGACTCCGAAAAGGTACTTTTGGAACACCAATGGGCATTAAGATAAAGAAAAAAATGAAGTACTATACTTTACTTTAATATGGAAACGTAACAATGGTTTTATTGTCTTCATCATTTTTTCTCTTTCTTTTCTATTTTTATATTCTATATTTCTCTCTTATTTTATATCTTATTTTTTTATCTTATATATAGAATATATTAGATTAGAATATAGAAATATTCTAATACTACTAATACTAATACTAATATATTCTATATATTCTATTTTGATATCTTTTAATCTTCTTTATATTTCTAAATAGATATTCTATAAAATAGAACTTCATATTATTATTCTTATTATATTATTATATAGATAGAATTCTAGTATATATAAGTATATAGATTCTAATTTAGAATATTAGTTAGAATATTAGTATATAGATATAGACTTTCTATATAGATATAGACTGGAAGGTTCATAGAGTAAGACAGAATGAATAAAGAGAAATTGTAACGAACGGGATCGATCGGATCAGCCGATTAATGATTTCGAATTCTAAAAAAGTATCTATGCATTCTTTTTCCCTCAAAATCCTCCCATTGCGTATTGGTACTTATCGGGTATAGAATAAGATCTGTTTCTCTTTGTT